AGTGGATGGTTAGAAACACCAAGATATGTAACGGATTTGTAATGGAAATTATGTAAATTATCCAAAAGGACTTTTTTACATAATATACAAACAACGAATACTAATTGGGGCTTAAAGTTGGTAGAAATTATTAGGCAGTACTCCCCAAGGCACGATTCCAATCCAGAGTATGCTCCTATCCACCGATTAAATATATAACTATTGGGGAACGAAAAAATCCTTTATTTTGTAAGCCCTCTTTTTTTAAGAAATAGAGAAATAGAAAGAAGAATAGGAACGAAAAAAAAAAAAGAGAAAGAAACCCAATTCCAATAAAAAAAAATATCTTTTTTATCTATCCTTTTCCATATTCATATTCATATATATATAGAATATGTATCATAATTCATGAATTAATATGGAACTCTTTTTCGTAAGTAAAAACGACGGGTTAGTTATATTTATACAAGAAGTATTTTATTGAAGCATTAAGTTATTACTCAACAAAGAAGAATTAAAATTTTTTAAAGAAGGGGTGAGATCAATTCAGAAGTACTTTGTTTTTTTTTTTATTATTAAAAATTTTTTTTTTTTATTATTAAAATTAAAAATTTTTTTTTTTTATTATTTAAAATAATAATTATATAAAACTAATAATTATAACAGACAGAATTCTTTTGGTCTAATTTTGGACCGTCCAATAAGGTTTGACCTTATCCATCCTACAAACGTATCAAGATAAAATAATACTTACCCGGTCCTTAGATTTATTTATGGCCTTCAAGGAGCCGTATGAGATGAAAATCTCATGTACGGTTCTGTAATAGCGGTGATAACAGTGATGGTATCACCGACTATGATTATCTAACAGTTTAAGTACAGTTGATATAGTTGAGGCGCAATCCAAATACGGTTTGGGGGGCTGGAATTTATGGCGTCAGCCTATAGGGTTTATCATTTTTCTCATCTCTTCCCTAGCAGAATGTGAGAGATTACCTTTTGATTTACCAGAAGCAGAAGAAGAATTAGTAGCAGGTTATCAAACCGAATACTCGGGTATAAAATTTGGTTTATTTTATGTTGCTTCTTATCTAAACCTATTAGTTTCTTCATTATTTGTAACAGTTCTTTACTTGGGAGGCTGGAATATATCTATTCCAGACATATATGTTTCTGAGTTTTTTGAAATAAATAAATTGGGTGGAGTCTTTGAAGCGACGATTGGTATCTTTATTACATTAACTAAAACTTATTTGTTCTTGTTCATTCCTATAACAACAAGATGGACTTTGCCGAGGCTAAGAATGGACCAACTATTAAATCTTGGATGGAAATTTCTTTTACCGATCTCTCTCGGTAATCTATTATTAACAACTTCTTCCCAACTCTTTTCGCTGTAAAACGATATTCTATACTCACAATTTGTCTCAAACAAGAGAAATAAACAAACATAAAATTATTTATATATATATATTCACGATATGTTTTCTATGGTAACTGGGTTCATGAATTATGGTCAACAAACAGTACGGGCTGCAAGGTACATCGGTCAAGGTTTCATGATTACTTTATCTCACGCAAATCGTTTACCCGTAACTATTCAATATCCTTATGAAAAATTAATTACCGGGGAGCGTTTCCGTGGCCGAATTCATTTTGAATTTGATAAATGTATTGCTTGTGAAGTATGCGTTCGTGTATGTCCTATAGATCTACCCGTTGTTGATTGGGAATTGGAAACAGATATTCGAAAGAAACGATTACTAAATTACAGTATTGATTTCGGAATCTGTATATTTTGTGGTAATTGTGTTGAGTATTGTCCAACAAATTGTTTATCAATGACTGAAGAATATGAACTTTCTACTTATGATCGTCACGAATTAAATTTTAATCAAATTGCTTTGGGTCGTTTACCAATGTCAGTAATTGACGATTATACAATCCGAACAATTTTTAATTCGCCTCAAATAAAAAATATAAAAAATAAGTAAATATCTTGATTCAAGAATAAATCCCAATTGCTTTAACAATACTAAGGTTTGTTTTTTATTTAATTTTTAATTTAAATTTAAAGAAATAAAGGTTCTTTCGTTTTGTTTGGTCAATAATTACAAATTCCAATTATTAATTGGTTGCTAAGAATCGAGTCTTAATTTTGATTGAAAATCTATTAATTAATATATTCATATATATATTTCGAAATAAAAAATTTCGGAATTTCGGATTAGAACTCTTCTTTCAGATAAAGAATAAAATTAGCTCAATAATTGTACCTACATTTAGTCACATCTCTTAGGATTTAATTAGGAATTTCTCAAAAATTATTAAAAAAAATTTCTGGTCGGGTCTCAATAAAGTCATGAAAAACATTTCGATTTATTTATCTTTATTTTACATATAATGGATTTGCCTGGATCAATGCATGACTTTCTTTTAGTCTTTCTGGGATCGGGTCTTATACTAGGAGGTATAGGTGTAGTATTATTTACCAACACCATTTATTCTGCCTTTTCATTGGGACTGGTTCTTGTTTGTATATCCTTATTCTATATTCTATTAAACTCTTATTTTGTAGCTGCTGCACAACTTCTTATTTACGTCGGAGCTATAAATGTTTTAATTGTATTTGCTGTGATGTTTATGAATGGTTCAGAGTATTATAAAGATTTTAATCTTTGGACTATTGGGGATGGGATTACTTTGCCTGTTTGTACAAGTATTTTTGGTTTACTAATGATTACTATTACGGATACGTCATGGTACGGGATTATTTGGACTACAAGATCAAACCAGATTATAGAGCAGGATTTGATAAGTAATAGTCAACAAATTGGAATTCATTTATCAACCGATTTTTTTCTTCCGTTTGAATTCATTTCGATAATTCTTTTAGTCGCTTTAATAGGCGCAATTGCCGTAGCACGCCAGTAATAAATCTCTAGAATTACCAACAGCAATCAAAATTCACCTCTGTTCTGTGTTATTACATTTTTTTATCTTCCCTTTTTTAATTGGTTATGTCTAAAAGTCAAAATAAAAACTATTTTATTTAATATTACTAATACAATTGTTCCGCACTTTATATTCTAGTCAATTGAATCTGTTGGGTTGTTGTTCAGTTCATATTGAAATGAATCAAAATTGCTAAGGAGTTAGTCAATGATGCTCGAGCATGTACTTGTTTTGAGTGCCTACTTATTTTCTATCGGTATCTATGGATTGATCACAAGCCGAAATATGGTTAGAGCCCTTATGTGTCTTGAACTTATACTGAATGCGGTTAATATGAATTTCGTAACATTTTCTGATTTTTTTGATAGCCGGCAATTAAAAGGAAATATTTTCTCAATTTTTGTTATAGCTATTGCCGCCGCTGAAGCAGCTATTGGACCGGCTATTGTTTCGTCAATTTATCGTAACAGAAAATCAACTCGTATCAATCAATCGAATTTGTTAAATAAGTAGTATTAATCCTAGAAATTACAATATTCCTAAATTCAAATTAACATGACCATACATTAAATCTAATGCATATTTTTAAAAATGTAAGAAATCAAAGTATCTTGGCTCTATCGTACGAGTCGATCCAGAAGTAGATTGCTTCCAAATTTCTGGTAAATTATTGATTCATCTGGTGTCTAAATATATGACTCATTTACAAGTTTACTAGATCGAAAATTTCTGACGTTTAAAAATTTATAGATCCAATGTCACATTCAGTAAAGATTTATGATACGTGTATAGGGTGTACTCAATGTGTGCGAGCCTGCCCAACTGATGTATTAGAAATGATACCTTGGGACGGATGTAAAGCTAAGCAAATCGCTTCTGCTCCAAGAACAGAGGACTGTGTCGGTTGTAAGAGATGTGAATCCGCCTGTCCAACAGATTTCTTGAGTGTTCGCGTTTATTTATGGCATGAAACAACTCGAAGTATGGGTCTAGCTTATTAATACGTTCCAGAAAACCCTACTCGAATACATTTGATTTTTTTACCTTTACCGACAAAAACCCGCGCTCAAAATATATTTATTTCGGGCACGGGTTTTTCTGGTCCAAGTTTATTTTGTTTTTACTATGAATAATTTTCCTTGGTTAACGCTAGTTGTAGTTTTGCCAATATTCGCGGGCTCCTTAATTTTCTTTCTTCCTCATAGAGGAAATAAGGTGATAAGGTGGTATACAATATGTATATGCGTATTGGAACTCCTTTTAACAACCTATGCATTCGGTTATCGTTTCCAATTGGATGATCCGTTAATGCAACTAACGGAAAATTATAAATGGATCGGTTTTTTTGATTTTTACTGGAGATTGGGAATAGACGGAATTTCTATAGGACCCATTTTACTGACAGGATTTATCACAACTTTAGCTACTTTAGCGGCTTGGCCCGTTACTCGAGATTCCCGACTATTCCATTTCCTAATGTTAGCAATGTATAGCGGTCAAATAGGACCATTTTCTTCTCAAGACCTTTTACTTTTTTTCATCATGTGGGAGTTAGAATTAATTCCCGTTTATCTACTTCTATCCATGTGGGGTGGAAAGAAACGTTTGTATTCAGCTACAAAATTTATTTTGTACACTGCTGGGGGTTCCGTTTTTTTGTTAATAGGAGTTCTGGGTATTGGTTTATACGGCTCCAATGAACCGACATTAAATTTTGAAACATCAGCTAATCAATCGTATCCTGTAGCACTTGAAATAATATTCTATATTGGATTTCTTATTGCCTTTGCTGTCAAATCACCGATCATATCCCTACACACATGGTTACCAGACACCCATGGAGAGGCACATTATAGTACTTGTATGCTTTTAGCCGGAATCTTATTAAAAATGGGAGCCTATGGGTTGGTTCGGATCAACATGGAATTATTACCCCACGCCCATTCTATATTTTCTCCCTGGTTGATGATAGTAGGCACAATTCAAATTATCTATGCAGCTTTAACATCTCCTGGTCAGCGTAATTTAAAAAAAAGAATAGCCTATTCTTCTGTATCTCATATGGGTTTCATAATTATAGGAATTGGTTCTATAAGTGATACAGGGCTCAATGGGGCCATTTTACAAATAATTTCTCACGGATTTATTGGCGCTGCACTTTTTTTCTTGGCCGGAACGAGTTATGATAGAATACGACTTGTTTATCTCGACGAAATGGGCGGAATGGCTATCTCAATTCCAAAAATATTCACGACTTTCAGTATCTTATCAATGGCTTCGCTTGCATTACCGGGCATGAGCGGTTTTGTTGCCGAATTGGTAGTTTTTTTTGGAATACTTACTAGCCAAAAATATCTTTTAATGACAAAAATATTAATTACTTTTGTAATGGCAATTGGAATGATATTAACTCCTATTTATTCATTATCTATGTTACGCCAGATGTTCTATGGATACAAGCTTTTTAATGCCCCAAATTCTTATTTTTTTGATTCTGGACCGCGCGAGTTATTTATTTCAATTTCGATCCTTTTACCTGTAATAGGTATTGGTATTTATCCCGATTTCGTTTTCTCATTATCAGTTGACAAGGTCGAAGCTATTCTATCAAATTTTTTTTATAGATAGTTTTTGTCAATAAACTAAAATAAAAAATCCAATAACTTTAAAAATCGTTCATTGGACAAAAAAAGTCTTTTTCTTTTTTTAATTTTTAAGTTAAATAAAAAAAGTTAAATAAAAAAAATGGAATTCTATTATAACTATATAAACTATATAACCAGATATTTTTAACATTTTGAGAACCATTTGAATCAAGTAATGGAAATGGAATGATTCAAATGGTTCTTGATGGTTTACATAAAGGTTTCATATCTATACGTATGCTGCCCTAGGCTTCTGGGTATCAAGTACTTTTACTTTAATTCAATTAAATTAGATGGTAATGTAAATGAACCATAACTATGCAACCCTATTCCTAATAGATTAACCCCAAAATAGCATATCCAAATTATAAGAAAGCCCATTGAGGCCACAATTGCAGAATTTTCTGTTTCATAATTTTTATTTGTTCGAATATGTAAATAAATCGCAAATATGGTCCAAGTAATAAAGGCCCAAGTCTCTTTTGGATCCCAATTCCAATAGGATCCCCATGCTTCATTAGCCCATACTGCTCCCGAAAGAATACCTATGGTTAAAAGGATAAATCCTAAACTAATAATACGATAACTCCATCGATCCAATTGTTGAATTAATTGATATCTGTAATAATTTTGAGAAGAAATCAAAGAAGTGTTTTTTAACACATTGTTTCTTTCATTCACGTATTGAATCTCACCAAAGGAAAACGGCTCAGTTAATAAACTCTTGCTTTGACTAAAAATCCTTAGGAATTTTCGAAATGTAATGACTAGAAGAGCTAATGATAATAATGATCCACACAAAAGAGCTGCATAGCCCAACACCATCATACTTACGTGCATCATTAACCAATGCGATTGGAGAGCTGGCACTAATATTGTGGATTGATGCATTTCATTTAAAAGACCTGAAGTAGCAAAAACCTGGGTAAAAATAACACTTGGCGCCGTTATTGCGCTTAAATGGTTTTTATTTTTTTTTAAATACGGAATCATATGAATAATGGAAAAACCCCACGAGAGAAAAATTAATGATTCATATAAATCGCTTAACGGTAAATGTCCAAAATAAATCCAACGAGTAACTAATAATCCGGTTATGCAGAAAAAAGTAGCTATCATGCCCTTTTCTGATGAATCATATAGTCCTACGATTTCATCGACGAATAAAGTTATTAAATGAATTGTAATTACAATTGAAATGATTGAAAAGGATATATGAGTTAATATACGCTCTAAGGTTGAAAATATCATAAATTTTATTAAAAGGGAGGCCTCAATTATAGGAATTGAAATAGGGAATTGAATTCATTATAGGGCTTACTCTTTATAGAAAAAAAAGCCATGCCGCCACTCGGACTCGAACCGAGATGCTCTAGCACTGCTTCCTAAGAGCAGCGTGTCTACCGATTTCACCATAGCGGCTTATTCGAAATCATAATAATCTATTTTTATTAAATCGTCGAGATTGAGGGGGGGTTAATTCAATATTTTTTTAGAAAACATTCAATTAATGACTAAAAATTTGTTTCAAAATTAGGCATTTAATCTAAACGTTTTCATTAACAATATAAATTATTCTTAGTAATCTTATCTTTTTTTTTTTTATTATTTATTTTAGAGTATTCGTTTTTTAAACTTAACTAACAACGGGGTTTTTCATTTCGTAGTTTAGTACTTTAAGGTCGGTCTCCTGAAAATAAAATGGACATTTGTAACTAGATAATTTTGACTTTAATCCATAGCTAGAACTAAAAAAGAAATTGATTATCGAGTCAAGTCGATGGGGAGGGTGAGAATCCCCATCTTGAAAATGATAAAATATACCAAAAGGTGAAACCTTGTGCTTGCGGTTATTCCTTTTTAAAACAAAAGAATATCATTCATTTTTAAAATTCGGTAGACAACCGAATTCAAATTTCTAATAAAAAAATAACAAAAAAAAATGAATTCCATTTTATATTGTTATTGATCAGGTTAAAACATTAGAGAATGGAAATAATTTTTTTTAATAAAAATGAAATAGTAATTTAGATTATTATCCATTATTATTAGATTAATATTATTTAGAGTGTCTTGATAACTTCGAAATTTTATAAAAAAACTTTCTAAATAAATTAGAACAAAAATGAGACCATTTTTTGAATTAGACCGATTCACATTATTTAGTTTATTGTTTGATTATTTATTTGTCACACAAAAAAAACTTTTTGAGTTACCAGTAGAAAGAGATTTCGCTAATGAAAAAGCTTTCAATGCTGCCCAATAGCCTTTCCTTTTCCAAATATTTTTACGAATACGTTTTTTTGAACTAGAGGTGCGCTTTTTTGGAACTGCCATTTTTAAATTAGAATCGGTTCATCGGTTGGATGTGAAAGACATCTATTGTTCAAAATCTATTGTTCTTTACTATATCTCTAGCTAGCTATTCTATAAATTGAACCCCCTCATTATAAAAAGTGTTTGGAAAAATTGTTTAAAATATTACTAAAAACAATAAGATTTACTATGCCAAATAGAATATATTGGGGTTGATAAAATAAAAAATAAAAGGGGTTTTGGGTCTTTACTTTCTATTTTTGTCATGTTACATTCTTACATGTAATAAAATACATGGAAAGGTTTACAAATTCAATCCCTCTCCTGCTTAATAAAAAACTTAAATAAAAAAAAAACTGTAATAATTTTTTCTTTTTTTTTTTTTATTAAATTGAAAATATTAAATAAAAAAAACGGGTCAAGTTCGAAGAAAGAGGATACTAAATTTTCATTTTTAAACTCGAATAATCCTAGTAGTTAATTGATTAAAATATACAAACCGCTTTTGAAAAATAAAAGCCATTTTTTTTTTGCCCCTCCATTTTTATTTTTAGTGTGGGATAGCAAAGCATTTCCTACAAATAGCTTTTATTCTAATTGTAATCGAAGACAATCAATTAATTCTAAAAAAATCCGTTAATGATTGTGAATAACCGAACCAAACTACAATATTTTTATGGGAAATAGGTTTTATGAGTCAAGTTATGGGCCCTATGATTCCTATTAACCACCCTTTTGCTGTCATTATTTAGCCTTGCTCTATAGATATAAATAAATTATTGTAATACGTATAAATTATTGTAATACGTAATAATTAGATCCAAATTGCAATTTTTAGTTTTTATCTTGATAAAATTTTATTTAACAGTTTGAATTTCATATTATATTAACAATTCAATATTAATAATAAATAAAGTACATATTTTTTTTCGCTCGTAACTTGTTTATATCATTTGACTAAGCCTACTTCATCTTCATTTGAAATATTTGAAGTAGTTCGGAAAGATTCCAAATAATTAAGGCTGGAAAATCAAATTATATTTAAGTTTTATTTTATATATCTTAATCTTAATTTTTTTATTAATCGACCGCTTTCAAAAGAAAAGAAATTAAGAACCGGTGAATCAGAAACAATTAATTAAGAGAATTTTTTTATTTATTTTTATTATGGAATATACATATCAATATTCATGGATCATACCGTTCATTCCACTTCCAGTTCCTATGTTAATAGGAGCAGGACTTCTACTTTTTCCAACGGCAACTAAAAATCTTCGCCGTATGTGGGCTTTTCCGAGTGTTTTATTATTAAGTATAGTTATGATTTTTTCAGCCCATTTATTTATTCAGCAACTAAATAACAACTCTGTCTATCAATATATATGGTCTTGGACCATCAATAATGATTTTTCGTTAGAGTTCGGCTCCTTGGTTGATCCACTTACTTCTATTATGTCAATCTTAATCACTAGTGTTGGGGTTATGGTCCTTATTTATAGTGACAATTATATGTCTCATGATCGAGGGTATGTGAGATTTTTTGCTTATATGAGTTTTTTCAATACTTCAATGTTGGGATTAGTTACTAGTTCTAATCTAATCCAAATTTATATTTTTTGGGAATTGGTTGGAATGTGTTCTTATCTATTAATCGGTTTTTGGTTCACTCGACCCAGTGCGGCGAATGCTTGTCAAAAAGCGTTTGTAACTAATCGCGTTGGGGATTTGGGATTATTATTAGGAATTTTAGGTTTTTATTGGATAACAGGTAGTTTTGAATTTCAGGATTTGTTTGATATATTCAATAATTTAGTTTCTAATAATGAAGTTAATCCCTTATTTGTTACTTTCTGTGCCTTCCTATTATTTGCCGGCGCAGTTGCTAAATCTGCCCAATTCCCCCTTCATGTCTGGTTACCCGATGCCATGGAAGGGCCTACCCCTATTTCCGCTCTTATACATGCTGCTACCATGGTAGCAGCAGGAATTTTTCTTGTAGCTAGGCTTCTTCCTCTTTTTATAGTTATCCCTTATATATTAAATATAATATCTTTGATAGGTATAATAACATTATTTTTAGGAGCTACTTTAGCTCTTGCTCAAAA